TTCGTGGGCCGATTCTTGAATACCTGTTAGAGTAGAATATTCGTGGGAGACATTCTCGGATTTTACACGTGTGATACATGTTCCTTCTATTTCTCCAAGCAAAGCTCTTCGCATCGCAATCCCTATTGTGTCGGCTTGTCCTTTCATAAGCGGAGCCAGAATAAATCGACCATAATAAAGACGTTTACTGTCTGTTCTTGATTCAACACACTTCCACTGTAGTGTCCGAGTAGATACTGTTACTTTCTCTCGAACCATAGTAATAATATTTTTTTTTGATTGAATTATTTATTTCTCTTGTTTCTCTTGAAATTGATTCACTGTTTATTTCTACACACGTCTTTTTTTCGGAGGTCTACAGCCATTATGTGGCATAGGGGTTACATCCCGTACAAAAGTTAATAGGATACCACTTCTACGAATAGCTCGTAATGCGGCGTCTCTTCCGAGACCGGGACCTTTTATCATGACTTCTGCTCGTTGCATACCCTGATCTACTACTGTACGAATAGCATTTGCTGCTGCAGTTTGAGCGGCAAAGGGTGTCCCTCTTCGCGTACCATTGAATCCACAAGTACCGGCCGAGGACCAGGAAACCACCCGACCTCGTACATCTGTAACTGTGACAATGGTATTATTAAAACTTGCTTGAACATGAATAACTCCCTTTGGTATTTTACGTGCACTTTTACGTGCACCAATACGTACATTTCTACGTAAACCAGTTCTCGGTATAGCTTTTGCCATATTGCATCATCTCATAAATATGAGTCAGAAATATATGGATCTATCCATTTCATGTCAAAACAGATTCTTTATTTGTACACTGAGTCCTTTAGTGAGTCTGATTATCCCTTTATCCTTGTCTTTGTTTATGTCTCGGGTTGGAACAAATTACTCTAATGCGCCCCCGTCTACGGATTAGTCGACATTTTTCACAAATTTTACGAACGGAAGCTCTTATTTTCATATTTTTCATTCCTTATCTTAATTCTGAATCTACTTCTTGGTAGAAAATAAGTTTCTTGAAATTTTTAATCTCGAATCGTATTGAATAAAAATCACCTAATCTTTTGAATCCTTGTTTCGGAGTCGATAAATTATACGTCCTCTGCTTGAATCATAACGACTTACTTCAATTTTGACTTTATCCCCGGGTAGTATCCGTATAAAACTACGTCGGATCTTTCCCGAAACATAACCTAGAATCAGATCCTCATTATCTAACCGAACCCGGAACATGCCATTGGGAAGCGATTCAGTAATTAAACCTTCATGAGTCCATTTTTGTTCTTTCATTCCAGGTAAAGCCTCCTTGAGGTATCAACTAATGGAGGAGAAACGATATTAGACAACTCACCCCCCTTTCTTTTTATATTTCTCAAATAGGAAGAGGTTTCAGATTTCATTTGGATATGAAATGGATTACCATATATAACATAAAATTTCTCCGCCGATTCCTTCTAGTCGAGCTTCCCGATCTGTCATTATACCCCGAGAAGTGGAAAGAATTACAATACCCATTCCACCTAAAATTCTAGGAATTCGTTGAGAGTTAGAATAGATTCGTAGACCGGGTCGGCTGATCCGTTTTAAATTTAAAAAATTTCTATAGGGTCTTTTCCTATTCCTGCTATGTCGCAGGGTTAAAACCAAAAAATTTTTGTTTTTTTCTCGATGTTTTCTGACGTTTTCGATATAACCTTCTCGGAAAAGTATTTTAACAATATTTTCGGTAATATTAGTAGATGCTATGCGAACAACTCTTTTTCTATCCATATCAGCATTTCGTATAGAGGTTATTATCTCAGCAATAGTGTCTCTACCCATGATGAATTAAAACTTTTGTCGTCCCAAAATTGGATATAATTAACATGTTTTTCTTTTTTTTTTTTATTGGTTTATGAATATAAATTTTTCAAGGTATATGCGCAAAACACAAGCTACGAATTAATCTAGTTCTTAATCTATTTCCCTTCAAATACCCCAAAAATTCAGATCTCTTTTTTTTTTTATTTTATAATACTTCGGGAGCTAATGAAACTATTTTAGTAAAATTTAATTGTCTCAATTCGCGGGGGATTGCCCCAAAAATGCGAGTTCCTTTTGGATTTCCTTCTTGATCAATCACAACTGCAGCATTGTCATCATATCGTATTATCATACCGCTGTCACGTTTAAGTTCTTTACAGGTACGAACAATTACAGCTCTGACTACTTCTGATTTTTCTAGGGGCATATTTGGTACGGCTTCTTTGATCACAGCAACAATAACGTCACCAATATGAGCATATCGGCGATTACTAGCTCCTATGATTCGAATACACATCAATTTTCGAGCCCCGCTGTTATCCGCTACATTTAAATAGGTCTGAGGTTGAATCATATAAATTTTTGAATCTATTCTTCCAATGCAAAGGATGAAGAAAATAAAAGAAATATTGTTTGTCTAAGTCTAAAAAAGAAATAGGCGATTTTGTTTCATCCCCAAGACTCATTT